ATAAATATAATAAAATAAAATATAATATATATACAATATACAATACAATACAATAATATATAAATAAATATTAAATATTATTTAATTATTTATAATTAATTATTATAATTATATTATAATTAATATAATTTATAATTAATAATTAGTATAATAGTATAATTTAGTATGTATTTAGTATTACAATAGAATAAATAGAATAATATTAATATAGTTATAGTATAAGTTATAGTATAGTATAATATACATATACTAAAGCTAAAGTTAAAATAGAAAGAAAAATAAATAAATAATATGAGGAACCTCTCTTGACAGTAATATACTGTATGTTGTATATGTAAATCCTAGATATGAAAAGAGGCATAATTCATCCAGCAAAGGGAACAGATATAATAGTATATAAAGAAAAATAATAGGTGCACAACAAAAAAAAAATACAATAAATTTGGAAAAGAAAATAAGAAAATAAAGTAAAGAACAATGGTCAATGAGATAAAAATCATGAATAAAAAAATTCAGGTTCAAATTTAATATTCATAGATAATAGATAATCTAGACGGTCATTTATAAAAGATAGGGAAATGAAATACACTGACTCATGATTCTTATTCATCCACTTGTGAAAAAAGGATTGGTTGGCTCGTTGAATTGAAAATTTACTTATTGAATGAGTAAAGGATTAAAATGGATTCCATTGGGTGGTACCAACTCAATCGAATGCTAACTTCCATTTACTTCATTATGGATTATGGAATTAACCGATCAACTTGCTATCGGATACTTATTTTTGATTCAGTATTAAAATAAAAAAAATTCGACATATTATTATTATGATTTACGATTATGAGAAGCAATACCACGACTTCTGATCCTGCGGTTTCCACACTTGAAGAACAAAACCTAGGGCGTATCGCTCAAATTATTGGCCCAGTGCTGGATGTCATTTTTCCACCGGGGAAGATGCCTAATATTTATAATGCTTTGGTAATTAAGGCTCGAGATACGGCTGGTCAGCAAATTAATGTAACTTGTGAGGTACAACAATTATTAGGAAATAATCGAGTAAGAGCTGTAGCTATGAGCGCTACAGATGGTCTGATGAGAGGAATGAAGGTGATTAACACGGGAGCCCCTCTAAGTGTTCCAGTCGGCGGAGCTACTCTCGGACGAATTTTCAACGTTCTTGGGGAACCTGTTGATAATTTCGGTCCTGTTGATACTCGCACAACATCTCCTATTCATAGATCTGCACCCGCCTTCATACAGTTAGATACGAAATTATCAATCTTTGAAACAGGGATTAAAGTGGTGGATCTTTTAGCCCCCTATCGCCGTGGAGGAAAAATCGGACTATTTGGGGGAGCTGGGGTGGGTAAAACAGTACTCATCATGGAATTGATCAACAACATTGCCAAAGCTCATGGAGGCGTATCCGTATTTGGCGGAGTAGGGGAGCGTACTCGTGAAGGAAATGATCTCTACATGGAAATGAAAGAATCCGGGGTGATTAATGAAAAAAATCTTGGAAAATCCAAAGTAGCTCTAGTCTATGGTCAAATGAATGAACCGCCAGGAGCTCGTATGAGAGTTGGCTTGACTGCCCTAACCATGGCGGAATATTTCCGGGATGTTAATGAGCAAGACGTACTTCTATTCATCGATAATATCTTTCGTTTCGTTCAAGCAGGGTCCGAAGTATCTGCCTTATTAGGTAGAATGCCTTCCGCAGTGGGTTATCAACCTACCCTTAGTACGGAAATGGGTTCTTTGCAAGAAAGAATTACTTCTACCAAAGAAGGATCTATAACATCGATCCAAGCAGTTTATGTACCTGCGGATGATTTGACCGACCCTGCTCCTGCCACGACATTTGCACATTTAGATGCTACTACCGTATTATCAAGAGGATTAGCTTCCAAAGGTATTTATCCAGCAGTAGATCCCTTAGATTCAACGTCAACCATGTTACAACCTCGGATCGTTGGCGAGGAACATTATGAAACTGCTCAAAGAGTTAAGCAAACTTCACAACGTTACAAGGAACTTCAGGACATTATAGCTATCCTTGGGTTGGACGAATTATCCGAAGAAGATCGTTTAACTGTAGCAAGAGCACGAAAGATTGAGCGTTTCTTATCACAACCCTTCTTTGTGGCAGAAGTCTTTACTGGTTCTCCGGGGAAATATGTTGGTCTCGCAGAAACAATTCGGGGATTTCAACTCATCCTTTCCGGAAAATTAGATGGTCTTCCCGAACAGGCCTTTTATTTGGTGGGTAACATCGATGAAGCTACCGCGAAAGCTATTAACTTAGAAAACTTAGAAGAGGAGAGCAAATTGAAGAAATGACCTTAAATCTTTGTGTACTGACTCCTAATCGAATTATTTGGGATTCCGAAGTGAAAGAAATTATTTTATCTACGAATAGTGGACAAATTGGAGTATTACCAAACCATGCCCCCATTGCCACGGCTGTAGATATAGGTCTTTTGAGAATACGGCTAAACGACCAATGGTTAACAGTGGCTCTTATGGGTGGTTTCGCTAGAATAAGTAATAATGAGATAACTATTTTAGGAAATGATGCAGAATTTAGTACTGACATTGATGCACAAGAAGCTCAACAAACTCTTGAAATAGCTGAAGATAACTTGAGTAGAGCTGAGGGTAAGAGACAAGCAATTGAGTCAAATCTAGCTCTCAGACGAGCTAGGACACGAGTAGAGGCTGTCAATGTGATTTCCCAGTAGTAGTCAATGCATTCAATAAAAATAAAAAGAATCAAAAAAATAATTAAAATTAAAGGAGTTTCTTATTATACACTACATTTTCATTCCAAAAATTGAACCAAATTGAACACAATGAAGTCTAATCTGATTAATCTTATGATAGAACGAAAAAAAGAGGATGGGTAGAAAAACTTATTAGATACCTGATTCCATGGTATCTAATAAGTTCTACCTACTATTGGATTTGAACCAATGACTCCCGCCGTATGAAAGCAATACTCTAACCACTGGGTTAAGTAGGTTATTTATCACCACAAAAAGGTCTTCATCACTTCGATGGATTCTAGTTAAAATATGCTTTCTAAGCAATATCAATCTTTTACCAGTAAATGGATCGGAGAGTTATCATATGCATATGGGATACCCTTCTTGACAAGAAATTGCCTCTATGTTAAAATAGTTATGATTTATGATAAGGGTTATAGCTCAGTTAGGTAGAGCACCTCGTTTACACGTGCGCCAATGCTTTTCAAGGAAGCCCATTATGCAATGACCATAATTGATCTTTTTGAGAAGTCGATGTCTTATTCCGTAGGTTCGAGAGAACAAGAGAAAAATAGCCTGACAAATATTTGGTTCGATCCGATTCAGGTGCGAATTCCACTGCCAAATCAATCAAATAGAACATGCCATTGTAAGGTAAATGTCCAGTCCATTCAATGCCAGGCATAATGAGTATAAGGGTCTCAAAAGAACCTCTTGTCGTCCTATGAGCTTTGAGGTGTATGAAGTCTCATATTTTACTCTTGCAGTGGAGTGATAGAGGCTCCATTTCACTTAGGTTGATCTAGGCCGAAGGCAGACCTAAATCAAGGTCATTTTTCTTTGAAACACTTTGGTATTGCTCCTAGATCAGGATACAAATAATGAATCAGAGCACATGGAACCATCTCATTATCTTTTTATCTTCCTGTAAAGAAAAAAATGGTGGACTAACTGATCTTTACATCAGTTGATGAAAGAGCCCAATGCAACAAAATGCATGTTGGGTCTTTGAAACAGTTCGAATCATTTCGATAATAATCAGTTTTCTCTGTTTTACCGAGAAGGTCTACGGTTCGAGTCCGTATAGCCCTAATACATTATACATTCCATTTTTGTTTTGTATAGAGATTTTAGTAGTTTTATTTTATATTTTAATAGTAGGAACAATAAAATAAACACAATAATTCATTTCAACGGACCCAATTGGTATTTGTCAAATCTCGGATCAAATAACCATATTTCTTTATCCATTTTCATGAATGAATTACTTTTTCCTCTTTTATTGCCCATGATCAAAGAGTTATTTATACACTTTTTTGGGGTTTGGTATACCCAAACCCAGTCAATTTATGAAATTAAAATCATGAAAGAATACTGTCTAAAGACTTCAACCTGACCCAAGCAAATCCAATCCTAAGTCGCATGGATCTAGGACCTATTCTTTTCTTGATCTTGAGTATTTGTGGATAATCAGTTTTTGGCTGAACAACAAACCTAATAGATTCTTAGATTCTTTCAATTTTAAATTTGTTTCAAAGATAATGTAGGGCTAATTAATTAGCCCTACATCCATCAAGGCTCCTCCTTCTATATTCTAAGAGTTGAGCGGGTTTGGGAATTTGGTCTGTCGAATTGCTCGATAATGTGTGATTCTTTATATTAGACTATTAGAGGGATCCTATATTATGCCGAACGTTCATGATTCCATAAAATTTAAAATTAAATATAACTATACTATTATAGTTATACTAATAAAACTAATAAAAATATAGTAATAATATTATCATATTCTATTGATATTGAATTCTTAATGATTATTATTTTTAATTTTATTGAATTTATTTCTAATTTTTTCTTTACTATAAAGAAGATTCTTTTATAGATGTTATAACGAAACTTCGTAAGAAGATATCTCAAAAAATCTTTGAAGTTGAAGATAGAACTGTGTATCAACAGGAGAATCGATGTTTTACTACTAATCACAAGGTTTACCTTCGACACAGTACTAATACTGGAAATTAGAATCAAGGATTACTCTATCAATTACCATCTACTTCAGAGATACCTTTTAGATTTGAATTTTAAAAAGATTTAAAGTCCAAAGGGTCAGTATCTTCTTACGAATTAGTTAATCAGGCAGGGTTCCTTTGTGCAGAATAAGAAAGAGCGGGTCAGTCTTTAACAATTTCATTGTCAATGTGAAGTATTGATACAAAGAAAAATGTGGTAGAGATGAAGGAGATGCAAATTCGTTTATATGATTGGCTAGTCAAGCATAAGCTAGTTCATAGATCTTTAGGCTTTGATTGCCGAAGAATAGAGACTTTACAAAAAAAACCAAAGATTGGGACTCAATTGCTGTCATTTTAAAAGTATTTGCCCCCAGGAGTAATTCTCGAACCCCGTCCGTTTTCTGGATTTGGAGAAGTACGGATTTTCAGGAACGGGAATCTTATGATATGTTGGGAATTTCTTATGAGAATCATCCTCGCCTTAAACGTATCTTGATGCCTGAAAATTGGATAGGCTGGTCCTTACGTAAAGACTATATTGCTCCACTCCCAATTTCTATGAAATACAAGATGCTCTTTGAATGATAAGTACTTATACGACACGACTCCAGATTTCATTTCAATCAAAGAACATTTTTACATTCCCTTCTAGATGAAACAGAGTAACTGGACTTTAATTCATATGAGGGTGGCTAAAAAAAGAGGTTCTCATTGATATTCCCCAATTGGAAAGATATCATATACATTTTGTATGAGCAGAAAAACTAGGATGACTTAAAAGAGTTCTGTACCATGAACTTTGTATCGCGCACATCACTTAGGGGGGGCGCCGGAAATTGAGCAAGAGTGAGAAAAAAAATATGAAAAAAAAAAAAGACGGAAGAGACGAAATGCAGAAATTAAAAATGAAAGGAATTGGGGTTGATTTGTACTGTGTCTGAAAAACATCCTTTCTATTCTTATCCTTTCACTCTGAATCTTTTTATCTAATTTTTTTATGAAATTTTAGATATATACGAAAATTTAACATCCTATTTTAAATTTAAATAAGATCAAAGTATGAACAGAGAGGAAAAAAATAAAAATGAAAAGGAAAGTAAAGAATATGTATCCCGATCCGTATAAATGAATTTCATTTGTATGAGGTATTAATATTTATCCGATACATTATTCACGTGTCAGGAACCAGATTTGAACTGGTGACACGAGGATTTTCAGTCCTCTGCTCTACCAACTGAGCTATCCCGACCATTTCCTGTGCATCATCCTAGCGGAGTACTTGTATCTATGTCAATGAAAAGAACTAAAAAAGTCTTAACAAATTGTACTTAGCTCCTCAATTTCTTAGATCTTCAAAACAAAAAGAAGACTTTCTTTGTATTGTAAATGTAAGGATAATGATATGGACTGTGAATGACTCAATAACGGGGATTCCTTGAATCTATACAAATGAAATTGGATTGGAAGAAGAAACGAGGATTTCTATTCGGATCCGTTTGTGAAAGAACAGAGTGAATGAAATGAGAAAGATATTTAATTTTGGTTGAACTGAACCATTGATGAAAAAAAAGAAGATAAAGAAATAAGAGGAGGTAAAATGGGCTTTTCTTGGGGATAGAGGGACTTGAACCCTCACGATTTTTAAAGTCGACGGATTTTCCTCTTACTATAAATTTCATTGTTGTCGGTATTGACATGTAAAATGGGACTCTCTCTTTATTCTCGTCCGATTAATTTTCAAAAGATCTATGAAACTCTGGAATTAATCATTTGATCAATGAATATTCGAATTCTATTTCAATTTAAACTTCAATTGGAAAATGGGAATGGATTCAGAATAACTCTTCCTTTTTTCATAGATTTTTTTATCTTTAGAATGATTATTTGATCTCTATCATTCTAATTAATATAGAATGAATCTAAATATCGAAATAGAGGGTTGTGATTAATCTTTCCTATGTCAGTATGTATTAGGTATATAAGCTTATCCTTTACTGTCATTTCTATCATTTGATAGAAGGATTTTTGCTACTAACGTAACGTAGTCAATTTCATTCGTTAGAACAGCTTCCATTGAGTCTCTGCACCTATCCCTTTTTATTCTAATTTTCCATTTTTTATAAAGATTTGGCTCAGGATTGCCCATTTTTAGTTCCAGGGTTTCTCTGAATTTGGAAGTTACCACTTAGCAAGGTTTCCATACCAAGGCTCAATCCAATCAAGTCCGTAGCGTCTACCAATTTCGCCATATCCCCCTTTGCTTTGATATTTGATATGATACAAGGATCTAATTGTAATTCCATACACCTCTTTCATTGATCTTGGAACTGTTGAATTCATTAGGTAAGGATTCTTGTATCGAAAAAGTGTATGCTGCTATTTTATTTTTTTGGCCGTCTTCCATTCTATCATTTCATCTCTATTGGATGAACCCTATTTGTTTCAATCCGAAATTATTCTATCATTGATGTATCCGCAATTCAATATAGATAGATATATCCCACATATATCTATGCCTTGACTCCCCCTTCTTTTTTATAGCGGAATTAAAAATAGTAGAACGCTCGATATTTATTTATTTATTTTTTTTTTTTAACAATTCGTCCTCTTGTGTATAATGATAGAATACAAGTTTCTATCAGTTTTAGTCATGGATTTACATTATTCGGATAGAAATAAATAGAATATGATTCTATTTAGTTTTTCACTATTTATCTATTAGGATATAGATAGTTTCTTTAATGTGAAATTTAGATTTAGATTTATAGTATAGTTTTTTAGTTACACCATTAGAATGAGAATAAATGAATTATTCATAATATGATTTTAATTATCATAAAATAATCATATTAATATTATTGAAGTGAAGATTTAATTTAAGATTGTATTTATTGTATTGATTTCATATCCATCTTTATTTCATATTCATCTTCATATTAATCATATCATATTCAAAATAGTAAGAATTTAATTCGAAATTCGATTTTTTTAGATTTTCTATTATTTAATATAGAATATCAAATCTATAACTAATAACTATAAATAGAATAAATAAGAATAGAAATAGAGAAGAAATTTAAATAATCAATAAATGCAAAAAAAAAAAAAAGAATCACCAGGTAATAGCTAAGATACGAAAGTTTCCTATACACTATTGATCTTATATCCGCCCGCTTAGCTCAGAGGTTAGAGCATCGCATTTGTAATGCGATGGTCATCGGTTCGATTCCGATAGCCGGCTCTTTTTCTTTGCATGATTGAAAATATCTACTCTCGCTTTCTCTAAATGTCGAGTTATTATGTCATGGTAACTTGCAGCTATAGCTATGAATAAAAAAAGTTAACTAGATCTTTACAGAAGAAATTTGAAAAGGTAGCCTTCGCTTGAACTTCACTATATTATATATACAAAAAATAAAAATATTGATAAAATTTATTTCATTCTGCTTTGTAATACTTCAGTAGATTGTGTTTTGTTTTGCTGATCCTTTAGTTCAGTCTGAATTTATTTTATATATTTTATAATATTTTTTTATATTTTAATTTTCGATTTATATAATATTATAATTATAATTTTTTTTTTCAAATGAAAGTGAATCAAAAAGGGAGCCTTTATTTATATGTCTCGTTACCGAGGACCTCGTTTCAAAAAAATACGCCGTCTGGGGTCTTTACCGGGACTAACTAGTAAAAGCCCCAGATCCGGAAGTTATCTTCAAACCCAATTGCGCTCGAGAAAAAGATCACAATATCGTATTCGTTTAGAAGAGAAACAGAAATTGCGTTTTCATTATGGTCTGGCAGAGCGACAATTACTTAAATATGTGCATATTGCTGGAAAAGCCAAAGGGTCAACAGGTCAGGTTTTACTACAACTACTCGAGATGCGTTTGGATAACATCCTTTTTCGATTAGGTATGGCTTCGACCATTCCTGGAGCCAGACAATTAGTTAACCATAGACATATTTTAGTTAATGGTCGTATAGTAGATATACCAAGTTATCGTTGCAAACCCCGAGATATTATTACTACGAAGGATAAAGAAAGATCGAAAGCTCTGATTCAAAATTATCTTGTTTCATCCCCCCGCGGGGAATTGCCAAACCATTTGACTATTGATTCCTTACAATATAAAGGATTTGTAAATCAAATCATAGATAATAAATCGATCGGTTTGAAAATAAATGAGTTGTTGGTCGTAGAATATTATTCCCGTCAAACTTGATTCTAACGAAAATAAAAAAAGCAAGGTTCATACAATTTTTACCCCCTTCTCTGAAGTAAATAGAGTACCTTGTCTCATTCACATATCAAAAATGGATCGACAATAAATAGGATTCTTTTTCTTCTTTTCAATATCAATACAATATTTCTATTTGTATTTTACGTATCACAGGCTCTAATTAGGGATAGAGAATCTCTATCAAATAAGGACTGTTAGAATAATGATATCAATTATTATTTGATTTGATACGTAACGTTGATAAATGAAAAGAAAAGGAGAGAGAGGGATTCGAACCCTCGGTAAACAAAAGTTCACATAGCAGTTCCAATGCTACGCCTTGAACCACTCAGCCATCCCTCCTACGGAATCTTATTCTTGACCAAAAACCGAATTAAGTAGCGAGCCATTCATCTTAATTGTAGTACAGGTATGACCGCCTGGTGGTTCCATAGGAAGAAAAGTTTTTTTCCAATTTCATATTTATCAACAGCAACTTCTTTCATTAGCTACCCCATGATCTATTCAAAATTCATGAATTGTCCGATTCATTTTTTGATTTCAACTGTATGGCGTGGCACATATACGTTATGCAAACAAAATAAAATTAAAATAATTAAAATAAAGGATGGTTACCTTATTTTTTTATCATGGAATGATTATTCAATTCTTTTTCCTTTTGATAACCAAATCAAAACTTATCGAGTTATCAAAATCAATACATAGGAAACTTGGTTATTAAACTTAGATGAAATAGTAATAGTATACTACTAAATTGGAATGAAATATAATTTGATTCAACTATTTCATTTCATCTTTGTCAAAAGGGAGGACAATTTGTGCTCCACGTTTTTCCAATTAGTCTGTTTTTATGTTATTTTGTACTGTACAATTCCTTTTTTTGTGGGATCGTTTTCCCCGAAGGGGAATGAAAATAATTATAGAATGAATTGATAATTATGCCTAGATCTCGAATAAATGGAAATTTTATTGA